GAAGGCTTTCCAACTTTCTTCAATTAGGGAATAGCGCAGATGGATCAATCACGCGGTTCTGCAGCGTCCTCCAACTCGCTGTCCGCTCTCCTTCACTTTCTTTGCTGGACGGGAAGATGCGAATCGTGAAGGCCTTCCCACCACGCGAAGTTCAAACCTCGCCGGAGAGAGAGAAGCGAATTGAAAACCGGCCTCAAATCCCTTCGCAATCGAAGGTGAAAGCGGGAAAAAGACGACGAAAGCCTTTTTTCTTTCTTTGTCAGCCGACTTGAAAGGTGCTCTCAGTGTACCGCCATACGCACCCAGATATTAAACCAATTGTGGCTGGCCCAACGGTTTCCAGAATGCCGTTGTCATGATGTTGATCCGGCTTCTGCGACTACGGCATCCGCGTAGCTCCGAATACGCGCATTGGAGCTCTTCGCTCGATGTCCCGGGTCGCTCTGTTGTAAACCGCTGTTTCGTCGGGCGGTGGCTTATTTCCCCCCTTACTAGATCAAACAAATAAAGCTCCATTGAATGAATCAACTTTTCCCTCCCGAACAAGGGTCAATGGTTCGGGGAAAAGCCTATCTCAGTGATGTTCAAAAACGGGAAAAGCGTCGTTCGAAAACTCGCGTTAGCTCGTTTTGGACCACCTTCTACTTTTGAACCAGTTCTCGACCCCGAGCGTAGCGACCCAAAGAAAGGCGCGCTGGCAGCTCGTAGTCGCGGCAAACGCACTTTGATTGTTCAATCATTACATTAATAGGGGCCTTCCAGGAATTGACCAAGCAGGAACCGGGGATCAAAGTTCCATTGATTCATCTATCTCAAATAGGGAAAAAACTGAATCAAGAAGGGGTCAGCTGAGCTCGAAAGGGGTAGCCGGTCGTCGGCTAGGAGCTCTGGCCGGCAACGAAGCTAAAGCTTCACACTGGTCCACTCGCAACTTACACGGCTAAGTTCCAACTCTATGTTGATAAGAAAAAATAAAATCCCCTAAGAAGAAGACTTTCAACTATTCCAACAGAAAGGGGAAATTCAAATGCTTCATAGATAACCCCCTGTGTCTCGTTCCCATCCAACTCACCGGGAGATCGAAGAGCGGTTTGCGCTTCGCGCCCCAACCCCCTTAACTAATGGATGCTTAGATACCTGCAACTGAATCTGTAAGCGGCGCAGGGCAGGATGGACGAGAAAAGCGGCGAGAAGAAGACAAACAGAGGGAGGAAGGGAGACCTCTTTCTATTGCCTTCCCTTTCTACTTCTAGACTGGTTCGTCGGCGGGACAGCGAGCCCAAGATCCGATTCGTCAATCGACGAATCCATGCCGCGTAACCTGGCAAAGGAGAAAGAGACGATGGCAACGCACCTCATACAAGAGGGAGGGGGTCCGAACAGCCTTGTACGTACGCCGCCCACGCGAAGAAGTTCTTCTCTAATTCCAAAAAGTCAAGCCACCATTCTTCAGTGATGAGCTCTAGCGAACAAATCTTATGTCTTTTTCCCAGAGAGAAATGTCTTTCCACTAGAACAAGTCCGCTGCGAGCCGAGCTATTTTAATTACTCAACCGAGCCGAGGCACTATTCACCAAGTGGAACTTTTTACTATCTTTACTAAGCCAACCGCCCCTTCTCCTATACCTGGCTGCTTCTCGCTCACCAAAGCGTACTTCGTTTCCCGGGACGAGCGGCTCCTTCTTTCTTCCTTCTAATTGGTAAGAAAGCGGGTTTTCCCTCAGGTTCTTCCCCGACCTTAGATGGAGAAAGAAATGCTTAAGGAAAAGGCGCCCTCGAAGCTGACGCGTCAGTCCTCTCTTATTGCTTTATTTGAACCGGCGTAAGGAGGTTCAGTCAAGTATAGTATAGTGCGGCTTATGGTTCTAGTAGCACAAAATATAGAAACTTTACTATGCTAGTTCACTCTAGAAGACCTAGTCTGACTAGAGTTAGTAGTAGTATAGATTAGTTAGATTCGTAGAACAGAAGAAGAGCCTTTACTTTTACTTTCTATTATATTAGTAAAGCGCTAGCACCCGTATAGAGTAAGGATATCTTCTGGATAGCTGCGAAGCCTTCAATGTTGGTATGGAGACTTTGCTTCCCGTTCGCTGAACAACCCCCCTGTTGCAACACTTAACTATGCTTCAAAGGGCGAACTCCACCTATTTTTGAGCTATTGAATTAGGCGATCCGAAAAAAAATTTCTTTCTCACTCCCCTCTATCAGAAAAGGAGGCTTGGCTCTGAAATGGTGATAAGGCAAGCTGTATGTATCTAGGTAGAAGTAGACCTCGAGCTCTGGGGCTTTAAGGGATAGGGCAGGTTTGGAACCCTAACCCAGACCAGGAAGGGAACTATATCCTTAATCCGGGTTAGACTATCACAGACGAGACTCGCCTGGGCTCTCATCGAGACCAACTCACTTCTCTCTCCTTAACGTCTGGTACCATTGCCCCACCACTCTGCCTGTCTTCTTGTGGCCGGGTCGGGTCATTCTTCACTCCTGTTACAAGGGA